AAAAAGTAAAATTTCGGGGTATATTTCGACTTTACTTTTTTCTTTATTTCTTGTGTCTAGTTACTTTTTTGTTTCCATAAAAAAATTCCGATCTTGATCTTGCTAAGGATCCCGATATGGATCCTTTAAATATAAACTTTAATGAACAGAGTCGAGAAAATAATCTATTTTTTTTTTATAAAAAATAGATTATCAATCGAGTTGATAATAATGCAAGGATTACCAGCAATCCGTCTTGCTCTCACTAAATAGATATCCATATAGATATCAATATATCACTTGTGACTTTATTTGTTACAAAACACGAATTTGAATCTCAAATTGAAATGATTAAAATGAAATCATAAGAAGGAATATGTAAGCTACCCACTTGATTTCCATGGGATTGTAGTTCAATTGGTCAGAGCACCGCCCTGTCAAGGCGGAAGCTGCGGGTTCGAGCCCCGTCAGTCCCGGCGAATTCAATAAAAAAAGACATCCACTCCCCTTTTTGTTTCTGGGCAAGGGGATCAAAATGGTTTCATTTATCTTTTTGTTTTTTTTTTCTTTTTTCATCAAGCAAAAGAAAGGGGTATTTCCATTATTTTAACTAGCCCCAATTGATGGTAGAGAGACATATGTAAATTAGGATAATTATTGAGAGCATTCAACACTTCAAGAAAGAGATACTGTACGGGGTTTCTGCTTTTTGTCAATTGATCTTCCATTAACTCGTGTAGGAAAATGGAATAGGATGGCGTATAATACGTTTGCCAAGAGTACCTATGTATACTTTTATTTCTATGAATTCAAGGAATTGAAAAAAGTTCGAATCCAACCAAGGAAATAGGATATAAAAAAAATAAAGATAAAAAAAGTCTTCCCTAATGAATATGCTCTTTTTAAAGATTAGAGCCGATGTTGAAGAAAAAACTCGTAAGAAAATTTAATTTTTTTGGAATATTTTAGTTTTTTTACTGGGACTCGTCTTTATCACACTCCCCTTATTTGTTTTCCAAAAAGACGATAGACCCTTAAAAATTTTTGAAAATTTCAAATTGAACTTCGTACTTGTTTTCTCTATTTGATTTCTATTTTCTATTGTTTAGTTAAGGTTCTTTATAAACTCTTTTTGTAAACAATCGAAGTAGAAAGGGTTTTTTATGATACTTCATCAGATGATTGTACAAGTAAAGTAAAGTACTAGGTTGTAGAAAAGAAAGCGGGGAAAAAGAAAAAGAAATAAATATTTTTTGATTGGATCAGGTATCTCATTATGTATTCGGTGTGGATAAAGGATCTTCCTATGTTATACTATTAAATTCTTGACGATGAGTCGATTTCATAGCTCCGCTATTGTTATTCATGATATTTCTTTCATTCGATATCATCGAAATCTAATTAATCTGAGTGAGTTTACAAGCGAAAGATTTCTCATCTCTATGGGATTAAATCCCGAGATATAATAAAAAAAAATAATAATAATAAACGATTAAATTATGGAAGTAAATATTCTTGCATTTATTGCTACTGCACTCTTCATTCTCATTCCTACTGCTTTTTTGCTTATAATTTACGTAAAAACTGTTAGTCAAAATGATTAATTTGAATACAATTTTACTATCAATGAAAAAAACAAAGAAAAAAAGGATTTAAATTTCTCGTCTTAAATGAAAGGAATGCCTTAGACTCAGTAGTAGTAGTATCCTAAGGGGCCCGCTAGTATGGTAGAAAGAGATCTCTTTCTACCATACTAGCCATTATGGTTATTGTAATGTATAAAGTACAAGTGAAATATCTTAATATAAAGGAATCCACCTATATCGCTTTTTTTTTAATCAATATAAATAGAATATGAAATGTATGTACATACTTTCTCAATTTCATTTGTTTGTTTGATCCTTTAATACAGATAATCCTAATTCGATGGAAACTTCTTTATATTTCGAAAAGGGGTTACCCCATGAATGGTTAACCGTGTAAACACTGATATAAAAATAGAAAATGAGTCAATAAAACAAAACAGAAATCCAATTTCTAAAAAAAAATCTTAAAAAAAATTGCCAAACGGTCTAAAAAACTAAAACAATTGATACAGGTTGATAGAGTTTGATTATTACCGCAATTAGGAGTACTTCTAGAGCCCACTTCTTCCCCACACTACGAGAGAGAGGGAAAATGTAAAAACTACCATTAAAGCAGCCCATGCGAGACTTACTATATCCATGTGAATTCTGTCCCCTATTTCTATGAATATGAAGAAACTATTCCATTATTGTTCACTAAATAATAGTGAAATCACTGGTACAGAGTCAAAAAAAGGGAGAGGTATTTGGTCACCATTGATGAACTACTCCAAAAAACCCACTTATCTTATTATTAATAATGAGTTATTCTTATTATAGAATTTCTAGTAGAATCGACAAGATGTAAACACAAGTAAACAGACACTTTTCGAAGTATCCAAGGAATCTGACTCACATGTAGAAATAATAAGATTTTTTATTTCTTTTAGCGTTTTTTATTTTTGGAAGTAAAATGAAAGGCAATTATTCATCTAATCTAATATTGATTGAATGTCGGAGCATTCCGAGACTCTCATTAGTCTGTATCCAAAGTATCTTAAGTCCTTTTCAAAACTAGTAATTTAATTCCCCTTCTGGCTGCCCAATCTAATTGAAGACTTAGTAAGTGGAACTAATTTTAGTAGTGGAAAGTAAAGATTTACGGATTTCCCCCCACTACTTTAAGTTTTCCTTGAATCTGATAGGCAAAACTTTAGGTTAGAGAATGGAATCTCGAGAGCCAGGGGCTTAGAATCACGATAAAGAAAGTATCAAGAGTCTTTTCCTACGTTTGTTTTATAATAGGGGATTTCAAGTCTGTTGTTGAGGCGGCACCCGGATTTGAACTGGGGAAAAAGGATTTGCAGTCCCCCGCCTTACCACTCGGCCATGCCGCCAAAACGATAGAAACTATATTCAAATTTTATCTTTTTTTTCAACTCCGAAAAAAATATATAGTTTTTCAGTCACAAAATATAGAAGAATCCAGTATAAATCCGAACCATTAACTATTGACTGTAAATTCATGACCATTTTTGAATTAAAATCGACATTTTTTTATTTCTAATAATAAAAGCAAATCATTAGAAATGTTTTTATAACCAATCTATATTGAGTTTTTTCAATTAAAAATAAAAATAAATCTTCTTCAATTTCAATTATAACAGTAATTCTGAGTATATGTAAACCCCAGAATAAGAACATACGTTACGTTGTGTTATAGAGCTATAGCTCTATAATGGGGTATTTTATCTCTCTAGGGATGCTTTTGAGGAGTAATTCTCAATAAATTTTTGTATTTCAATTTTTCATTGAATACATTGAAGAGAAAGTTTAATTTTTGATAGAGCACAGCATGTGCTGTCCCAATATAGAACTGTACCCCAATAAAAGAATAAAAAGAGACGTATATATCTTATCTGTGCATTAAAAAAAAAAAAAAATTAATTACTAAAAAAACACAAGTTTTCTTACCTACTTCAATTCAATGATACTCTATTCAAAATAGGTAAAACTTTTTTCTGCAAATATTTTTTTGAACAATGAAATACAAATACATGAAAAAGTAAAGTGGTAAAAAAAAAAGTTTTCTATTTATTATATATTTATCTGCTCGAACAGATCCAAGCATGAATAAATTTTTTAATGGTATGCAATCGAATATGTAATATCATAGGTGAAAATGAAATTACTTTTTTTCTAGTCTTTACAAAACTCCATAAATTCCAGTGGTATTTCTCAATTCTGTCCCATTTGGATCTATTTCTTATAAAAAAATTCCAATTGAATCTAGTCTCCGCTCATACGTATTTCATACATTCCATATATCTTGGAGTTGGATAAAATTTCATGTGATTCAGTAAACAGAATAGAAATTCCATTATTGCTAGATCGAATTCTATGGATATGATTCGGTGAAGAATGAGAGATGGGATGGTATTTTTTCAATAAACGGGATAAATGGGAAATTCAAAAAAGATGCTCGGGGATGGAAAAGAGGGAACATCTACAATACCCGGATTAAATCAGATACAATTTGAAGGGTTTTATCGATTTATTGATCAGGGGTTAATAGAAGAACTTTCTAAATTTCCAAAAGTTGAAGATATAGATCACGAAATTGAATTTCAATTATTTGTGGAAACATATCAATTGGTAGAACCTCTGATAAAAGAACGAGATGCTGTCTATGAATCACTTACATATTCTTCTGAATTATATGTATCCGCGGGATTAATTTGGAAAACCAGTAGGAATATGCAAGAACAAAGAATTTTTATTGGAAACATTCCTTTAATGAATTCCCTTGGAACTTCTATAGTAAACGGAATATACAGAATTGTTATCAATCAAATATTGCAAAGTCCTGGTATCTATTACCAGTCAGAATTGGATCATAATGGGGTTTCGGTCTATACCGGCACCATAATATCAGATTGGGGAGGCAGGTTAGAATTAGAGATTGATAAAAAAGCAAGAATATGGGCTCGTGTGAGTAGGAAACAGAAAATATCTATTCTAGTTCTATCATCAGCTATGGGTTCGAATCTAAGAGAAATTTTAGAGAATGTTTGCTACCCTGAAATTTTCTTAGCTTTCTTGACCGATAAGGAGAAAAAAAAAATTGGGTCAAAAGAAAATGCTATTTTGGAGTTTTATCAACAATTTTCTTGTGTAGGTGGGGATCCAATTTTTTCTGAATCCTTATGTAAGGAATTACAAAAAAAATTTTTTCACCAAAGGTGTGAATTAGGAAGGATTGGTCGCCGAAATATTAACTGGAGACTTAATCTTAATATACCTCAGAACAATATATTTTTGTTACCACGAGATATATTAGCAGCTGCCGATCATTTGATTGGGATGAAATTTGGCATGGGTACACTTGATGATATGAATCATTTGAAAAATAAACGTATTCGCTCTGTAGCGGATCTTTTACAAGACCAGCTCGGT